CTTAAGATGGCCGAAGGTTAGGTGAAGGATTGTAGCTCTTTTTATGGATTTTTCCTCTTTTGAGTATTAATTTCAGAAAACAAAAGAAAATTTGAATTTTAGCACCCAAAGCTAAAGTTTTTTTTAAACTATTTTCTGTATGAAGTATGATATTGATTTTTTTAGAATTAGTTATTTTTCTTGTTTTGAGTCTTACTACATTGTGTCAGCAGCCTTTAAGAATAGCTGGTTTATTGTTGATTTTTTCTTTTTTTTCTAGTGTAGTTGTTTTTTTGTTTTTTTCTTCTTGGTTTTCTTTTTCTTTGTTTCTTATTTATATTGGTGGTATGCTTGTTTTATTTGGGTATGTCATTGTTTTAATTCCTAATTTTGTTTTTTTCTTTAGGTGGGTTGCTTTAAGATTTTCTTTTTTTTTTATTTTTTTGTATTATCCTGTAGGGAATGTTTCTTTTGATTTTTTTGATTTTTCTTTTTCTTTATTTAGATTTATAAATTTTTATGTTTATTTGTTTTTGAGTATTTTATTATTTATTGGGTTGGTTAGTGTGGTTAAAGTTTGTTTTTTTGGGATTGGAGCATTACGTCCGTTTGTTTTGTATGTTTAGTCCTATTCGTAAAATTCATCCTTTATTAAAAGTTGGTAATAATGCTTTAGTGGATTATCCTACTCCAGTTAATCTTTCTTCTTGGTGGAATTTTGGTTCATTGTTAGGTTTTTGTTTAGTTGTTCAGATTTTAAGAGGATTGTTTCTTGCTATGCATTATGTTGCTCATGTTGATTTAGCTTTTTTTTCTGTTTCTCACTTAGTTCGGGATGTGAATTATGGTTGATTATTGCGGTTTATTCATGCTAATGGGGCTTCTTTTTTTTTTATTTTTTTGTATTTTCATGTTGGACGTGGTTTATATTATGGTTCTTATAGATCCATTTATGGTTGGAGAGTAGGAGTTGTTCTTTTACTTCTTGTTATGGCTACTGCTTTTTTAGGTTATGTTTTACCTTGGGGTCAAATATCTTTTTGGGGGGCTACTGTTATCACTAATTTTTTTTCTGCAGTTCCTTATATTGGCGGATCCTTAGTTGAATGAGTTTGGGGAGGGTTTGCGGTGGATAATGCTACTCTTACTCGTTTTTTTGCTTTTCATTTTTTGTTTCCTTTTTTAATTCTTGGGTTAAGAGTTGTTCATTTAGTTTTTCTTCATGAAGTTGGGGCGAATAATCCTCTTGGTGTTGTTTCTTTTGGTGATAGGGTTAGTTTTCATCCTTATTATTCTTTTAAGGATCTTTTTGGAGTTATTTTAGTTTTATTTATTTTAGTTTTACTTGTTTTAATTTGTCCGTTTTTGTTGGGTGATCCTGAAAATTTTATTCCTGCTAATCCGTTAGTAACTCCTGAGCACATTCAACCAGAGTGATATTTCTTGTTTGCTTATGCTATTTTACGAGCAATTCCAAGCAAGCTTGGAGGTGTTGTTGCTTTGTTAATGTCTATTTTGGTTTTGTTTTTAGTTCCTTTTTTATTTAATTCTTCCTTTCGTGGTGAAGTTTTTTATCCTATTGGACAGTTTTTTTTTTGATCTTTTGTTAGAGTTTTTTTACTTTTAACTTGGATTGGAAGTTGTCCTGTTGAACCACCTTATGTGTTGTATGGACAGATTTTTTCTGTTTTGTATTTTTCTTTTTTTTTTATTAATTCATTTTTTCGAAGATTTTGGGATTATTTGGTGAGTTAGGCTTTTACTTATTTGGGTTTTGTTTTGAAAGCAAAAATTGAAGCATTAAATTGCTTAAGAGCTTTGACTTAGGGAAATTCCAATTTTCGGTTTACAAAACCGCAGCTTCTTTTTAGCTTCTAAGTCTTATGAATTTTAGTTATTTTTTTAGAGTTTTTTATATAGGTGTATTTTCTATCTTAGTGGGGATATTTATTTTTGTTGTTCAGCGTTATCATTTTATAATAAGGTTGTTGTGTTTAGAATTTATAGTTTTAGGTCTTTTTTTGATAACAATTAGTATTTTTTTTTTTAATAAAGAGAGGTATATGGTGTTTTTGCTGCTTTCTTTTGCTGCTTGTGAAGCTTCTCTAGGGTTGGGTTTATTAGTTAGTATAGTTCGTTCTCATGGTAGTGATTTTTTTAATATTATAACTGTTTATGAATGTTAGGTTTGGTTTCTTCTTTTTTTTTATCTTTACTTTTTTGTTTGTGGTTAGGATTTCGATGAGGAAAAATATTATGTTGTTTTTTTTTTTTTTTTTTTTTTTTTTTTTTTTTGATTATGGATGATCTGTTTATAATGGTGTTTTTTTTTTGGATTCTACTAGGATTTTAATGGTTAGTCTTAGTTTTTTTATTACTTATTTAATGTACTTGTCTAGAATACGTTTGTACATTACAGATTATTTTTCTTCTTATTTTAATTTTTTTTTATTGTTTCTTTGTTTTGTTTTAATTATTTGTTTTTTTAGTATTAACTTTTTCTTTTTTTTTTTTTTTTTTGAGGCTAGTCTTGTTCCTACTTTGATAATTATTTTGGGTTGAGGGTATCAACCTGAGCGGATGCAGGCCGGGTTTTATTTATTTATGTATACTATTTTTTTTCTCTTCCTTTTTTGTCTTTTCTTTTTTTTTGTTGTTTTAATTCTGAGTGTTTGTGGTTTATGGGCTTTAGATTTGATTTTTTTTTTTTTATTAGATTCTTTTTTGTTTTTTTTTGTTTTCTTGATTAGGGTTTTGGCTTTTATAGTTAAGCTTCCTGTTTTTGGTTTGCATCTTTGGTTACCTAAGGCCCATGTGGAAGCTCCTGTTTCTGGTTCTATGATTCTTGCTGGTGTTCTTTTAAAATTAGGAGGTTATGGTCTTTTTCGAGTATTTAGTATGTATGAATATTGTTTTCCTGATTTTTTTTTTTTTTTTGTTTTTTTTTTCTTGTGAGGTGGAGTTTTAACTAGTTTGGTTTGTCTTCGGCAAACTGATTTGAAAGGGTTAGTTGCTTATTCTTCAGTTGGTCATATGGCTATTTTGTTTTGTGGTTATTTTTGTGGGGTTTTTCTGGGTGTGAGAGGAAGACTAATAATAATAGTTGGTCATGGTTTATGTTCTTCTTGTTTATTTGTTTTAGCAAGTCTTGGTTATGATTTATTAGGAACTCGTAGTATTTTTTTGGTGAAAGGTTCATTAGTGTTTATACCTTCTTTTTGTTTGTGGTGGTTTTTATTTTGTAGAGGGAATATGGCAGCTCCTTCTAGTTTGAATTTGTGTTCTGAAATTTTTTTGTTTATAGGTCTTTTAGGTTTGAGTTTTTATTTTTTTTTCTTTTTAGGTTTTTTAAGATTTTTTGTTGGGGCTTATAGTCTTTATTTATTTATGTCTTTTAATCATGGTTCTCTTAGTGAAGGTTCTGGTTATTTTTATATAAATTTTGTTTCTTTTTTTCTTGTTTGTTTTATACATTTGATGCCACTTTATTTTTGTTTTCTTTTTTGTGATATTTTTATTGTTTAAAACTGATTAGTTAGAATATTAGTAGTTTAAAAAGAATGTGGATTTGTGGTGTCTAGAGTGCAATTTGGCCTAATATAATGTTTTTAAATAAGGAGTTGAGGATTTCTTTGATATTTACTTTTTTTATTTTTTTTATTTTTTTATTTTCTTTTTTTTTTTTTTTGTTTTTTTGTTATAGTGAAGTAATTTTTTTTGTTGATTGGGAGTTTTTTTCTATTTCTGGAGTTAGAGTTGAGTTTTCCTTTTTTTTGGATTGAATTTCTTTATCTTTTTTTTGTGTTGTTTTAATTATTTCTGTGAGTGTTATTTGGTTTTCTTTTTATTATATGGAGGGGGATGTTTACGTTGTTCGTTTTACTTGGTTGGTTATTTTTTTTGTTTTGTCGATAGTTTTTTTTATTTTTATTCCTAATTTGATTTCTCTTTTAGTTGGTTGGGATGGTTTGGGATTAATTTCTTTTTGTTTAATTATTTATTATCAAAATTTTAAGTCTTATGTTTCTGGTTTTATTACTGTTTTGATAAATCGTTTTGGTGATGTGATAGTTTTGCTTAGAATTGGTTGATTATTTTCTTTTGGGGAGTGATCTTGGGTTTTTTTGAATAATTTTTGGTTTAGGTTTTGGGTTTCTCTGTGTTTAGTTTTGGCAGGAATGACTAAGAGGGCTCAATATCCTTTTTGTAGTTGATTACCTGCTGCTATAGCTGCTCCTACTCCTGTTTCGGCTCTTGTTCATTCTTCTACCTTAGTGACTGCTGGTGTTTTTTTGATTATCCGTTTTTGGTGTTTAATTTCTTCTAGGTGTTATGTTCATTTTTATTTGCAATTTATTTGCTTGTTAACAATGGTTTTGGCAGGGTTTAGTGCTTTATTTGAGATGGATTTAAAAAAAATTATTGCTTTATCTACTTTAAGACAATTAAGGGTAATATTATTTGCTGTTTCTTTTGATTTTCTTTTTCTTGGTTTATTTCATTTATACACTCATGCTTTATTTAAAGCTCTTCTTTTTCTTTGTGCTGGTTGTATTATTCATTCTTTTTCTCATGTTCAAGATATTCGTTGTTTAGGTTCTTGTTGGAGAATAATACCTTGTACTATGATTTTTTTTAATGTTGCTAGTCTTTGTCTTTGTGGTTTTCCTTTTTTATCCGGCTTTTTTTCTAAAGATTTAATTTTGGAGAGTATGTTATGGTCTAATTGAAATGTATTTTTTTTTTTTTTTTTATTTTTGGGAACGATTTTTACTTTAGGTTATAGTTTTCGATTGATTTTGTTTTGTTTTTGGGGAGTTATAAAATTTAATAGTATGATTGAAAAGACTGAAGAAAAGGTGTCTTTTTTGTTTCCTGTTTTATTCTTGGGTTTAGGAAGGTTGTATAGTGGTTATTTGTTTTTGATTTTTGTTTTTGATGATAAACTTTTATTTTTTTTTCCTAGAGTTTATGATAAATTTCTTATTTTTTTTATTTTTTTAGTTGGTTTAACTTTAGGTTGGTTTTTTTTTTTTTTTTCTTTGAGATTTTTAAGAAAAAATAAATATTATTTTTTATTGAATTTTTTTGGAAGAAAAATATGATTTCTTCAACTTGTTTGTAGACAGGGAGTTCTCTATTTTTTTTTTTTTAATTCTTTTTTTAATTTGTATTATTTAGATCGTGGTTATTTAGAGTTATTAGGAGGTCAGGGAAGATCTTCTTTGTTTATTCGTTTTGGTTTAATTTTGGAAATTGTGAGTAAGAAGAGTGTTTTAATGTCTTGTTTTTTTCTTTTTTTGGTTCTTTTATTTTTGATTGTTTTTATTTTTAGTTTAAATAAAACTTCAAGTTTTCGTCTTGAGGATGTGATTATTCACAAGATAAAAGGCTTTTTTAGTATAATTCTAGTACGTTTACCTTCCAAGTAAAGAGTTTATTTATAAAGAAAGTAGATGTCTCGTAATCCTTTTCATTTGGTAGAGTATAGTCCTTGGCCTTTGGTGGGGTCTTTTGGTGCTTTTTTTTTAACAGTTGGTTTAGCTTCTTGGTTTCATAGTTATAGTTTTTTTTGCTTGTTTTTTGGTGTGTTTTTGATTTTTCTTACGATATTACAATGATGGCGTGATGTTGTTCGGGAGGGATTATTTTTGGGTTGTCATACTTTTCAGGTTTCTGTTGGATTACGATGGGGAATAATTTTATTTATTTTATCTGAGGTTTGCTTTTTTTTTGCTTTTTTTTGAGCTTATTTTCATAGTAGTTTGGTACCGACTTTTGATTTAGGTTCTTGTTGGCCTCCTGTTGGTGTTGAATTTTTAAATCCTTTTTCTGTTMCTCTTCTTAATACTGCTGTTTTATTATCTTCTGGGGTAAGGATTACTTGGGCTCATCATTCTTTGATGGAAAAAGATCGTTTTGGAGGAATTTGAGGCTTGATTATTACTATTTTTTTGGGTTGTTATTTTACTTTTTTACAGTTGGGGGAGTATTATGATACTTTTTTTAGATTGAGAGATGGAGTTTTCGGTTCTGTGTTTTTTGTTGCTACTGGATTTTATGGATTCCATGTTTTTGTTGGTACTGTGTTTTTATTTATTTGTTTAATACGGACTTCTTTGTTTCACTTTTCTGATGGTCATCATTTTGGTTTTGAGGCTGCTGCTTGGTATTGACATTTTGTTGATGTGGTTTGACTTTTTCTTTATCTTTGTATTTATTGATGAGGGGCATAGTTTTAATTTTAGAAGCTTTTGAAGCGTTAGATTTTTGCTCTAAAGAAGGGATTTTCCCCTGAAGTGGTTTTATACTTTAAAATAAAAAGAATTGTTTTGCAAACAAGAAATGAGAGTACTCTTAAACCATTAATATTTTAGTAGCTTAATATAGAGTGTGACGTTGAAGTTGTTAAGGTAACATTTAGTTCTAAAATGGTATGTATTTATAGAGTGGTGTATGAGGTGCACGAAAGGTTTTGATCCTTTAAGAGTTAGTTTATTTCTATCCTTTGTAAGTTTAAAAGAGAGCGAAGTTTTGCGTTCGGTTTCGGCCCGTTTTTTAAAGATTATCTTTTCTTTTAATTTAAGGGAGGGCCGGGTTAGAGGCAGCTGATTGTTACTCAGTGGGTATGGTTTTCATTCTCTTAGTTTGTTGTGCCGGAATAAACGGATTATATTGATGTTGTAAATTATGAGAATTTCTCCAACATAAGTGTTAGATTTTTTTTTGTATCTTTGTTAGTTTATTTTTTAGTTTTTTATTTTGAATTTTAAGATATTATTTTGGTAAACGTTCTGTATTTAGGAATGAAAAAAATTCTCCTTTTGAATGTGGGTTTGATCCTAGTTTGTCTGCTCGTATTCCTTTTTCTATGCGTTTTTTTCTTTTGGCGGTTCTTTTTTTAATTTTTGATGTTGAAATTGTTCTTTTACTTCCTCTTCCATTAGTTTTAAATATTTCTTTTTGGGAAATTTCTTTGTTAATGGGGGTTTTGTTTATTTTTGTACTGTTATTAGGTTTGTTTCATGAGTGGCGTGAGGGTTCATTAAATTGAGTTTACTATGCGGTGGTTTTTTTCTACTAATCATAAGGATATTGGTTCTTTATATTTTTTGTTTGGTGTTTGATCTGGCTTGGTTGGTACTGCTTTGAGTCTTTTGATTCGTGCTGAGTTAGGTCAACCAGGTTCTTTTCTTGGTGATGATCAACTTTATAATGTTATTGTTACTGCTCATGCTTTTGTAATAATTTTTTTTTTAGTGATGCCTGTTATAATTGGTGGGTTTGGAAATTGATTAGTTCCTCTTATATTAGGGGCTCCGGATATGGCTTTTCCGCGGATAAATAATATAAGGTTTTGACTTCTTCCGCCAGCTCTTGTTCTTCTTCTTTCTTCTGGTGCTGTGGAAAGTGGAGCTGGTACTGGATGGACTGTTTATCCTCCATTATCAAGAAACATTGCTCATGCTGGTAGATCTGTGGATTTGGCAATTTTTTCTTTACACTTAGCTGGGGTTTCTTCGATTTTAGGGGCTATTAATTTTATTACTACTATTATTAATATGCGGTGGTATGGATTACAATTTGAGCGGCTTTCTTTGTTTGTTTGATCAGTTAAAATTACTGCTGTTCTTTTATTATTGTCACTTCCTGTTTTAGCTGGGGCGATTACGATATTGTTAACTGATCGTAATTTTAATACTTCTTTTTTTGATCCGGCTGGAGGTGGAGATCCTATTTTATATCAGCATTTGTTTTGATTTTTTGGTCATCCTGAAGTTTATATTCTTATTCTTCCTGGATTTGGAATGGTTTCACATATTGTTAATCACTATTCTGTTAAGAAAGAGGCTTTTGGTCATCTTGGAATAATTTATGCTATATTGTCAATTGGTTTATTGGGATTTGTAGTTTGAGCTCATCATATGTTTGTTGTAGGGATGGATGTTGATACTCGTGCCTATTTTACTGCTGCTACTATAATTATTGCTGTACCAACAGGTATTAAGGTTTTTAGGTGATTAGCCACGATTCATGGTTCACATATTAAATATGAGGTTCCTATGTTGTGGGCTCTTGGATTTATTTTTTTGTTTACAGTAGGAGGATTAACTGGTATTATGCTTGCAAATTCTAGCATTGATGTGGTTCTTCATGATACATATTATGTTGTAGCTCATTTTCATTATGTTTTGTCAATAGGAGCTGTGTTTGCTTTATTTGGTGGATTTAATTATTGATTTTCTTTATTCACTGGATTGAGTCTTAATTTTCGGTGAGCTAAGGCTCATTTTTTTTTGATGTTTTTAGGAGTTAATTTAACATTTTTTCCTCAGCATTTTCTTGGTTTAGGAGGGATACCTCGTCGTTATTCTGATTATCCTGATGTTTTTATAAAGTGAAATCTTGTTTCTTCTGCTGGTTCTTTAATTTCTTTTGTTGCTGTTTTATATTTTATGTTTATTGTTTGAGAGAGTTTTGTTTCTCAGCGTGGGGTTGTTTTTTCTTCACATTTAAGAACTTCTTTAGAATGAGATAATCGTCTTCCTGCTGATTTTCATAATGAAAATGAGACTGGTTCTGTGGTGTTGAGATAGCTTTTTTTTTTTAGTTGTATGTATTTAAGAGGAAGGATTTTAAGTTAAAAAAACTAAAAGTTTTCAAAGCTTTAAATGGTATTAAATTTGCCAAGTCTTGTTTTAACATTTTAGAAGTTTGTAGTCATGACTCTTATTTTTTTTTAATACATTAAGAATAGAGGGGGGGGGGCTTTGAGTAAAAGAGGAAAGAATATAAAAGAAAGAAAAGGAAAAGATAGATAGAAAATAAATTATAGAAGTAAAGATTTTAAGTTATGGCTGCTAACTGTGACTTGAGTAGGTAAAGCTATTCTTACTTTTAATGTTTTTTCCTTTTTTTTTGTTTATGGGATTTTTTTTGCTTTTTGGTTCTTTGGTTAGAATTTCAAGAATTTCTTGGTTTGGTGTGTGGGCTGGTTTGGAGTTAAATATGTTTTGTTTTTTACCTATGGTTATTCATTTGTCTAGTTTTTTGAGGGTTGAAAATGTTGTTAAGTATTTTTTAATTCAATCTTTTGGGAGTATTGGTTTACTTTTTGGAGGTTTATTTGAAGATTCTAATTTATTTTTTTTAAGTTTTTTTTCTTTTGTCTTATATTTTAGTCTTGTCTTGAAAATTGGTATATTTCCTTTTCACTGATGGGTTCCTGGTGTTTTAAGTGGAGTTAGATGATTTGGTGTTTTTCTTGTTTTAACGTGACAGAAGGTTGCTCCTGTTTTTTTATTTTCTGGTCTTATAAGATTTTATTCTTTGTTTTTAGTCCTAGGTGGTATTTCTTCGGTTGTTGGGGGACTTGGTGGTATTGGTCAGACTAGAGTTCGCTCTATTCTTGCTTATTCTTCTATTGGGCATGCTGGTTGATTTGTTTGTTTATTTTGTATTTCTTATTATTATGGATTTGTTTATTTTTTTTTATATTTAATTTCTAGTTTATTTTTAATTTTTTTTTTCTGGGTTTTTGATTTTTTTCGATTGTCTCAAGTTTTTTTTTATCTTTTGTTGGTTTATTGTTTTTTTTTTTTTAGGGTTTTAGGAGTTTCTGGAGTTCCTCCTTTTTTAGGGTTTTTTGGTAAGATTTTAATTTTTTTATGTATGAGTAATTCTTTTCTAAGTTTTTTGGTTTTATTTATACTTATTTTAGGGTCTCTTTTTAGTTTATATTTTTATTTAGGTTTGTTTTTTTTCTGTTTTTTTTTTTTCTTTGGCTTTAGGGTTGTTTTAAGATCTAGAGTATTCAAGTTTTTATCTGGTTTAGTTTTTTTTTCTTTTTTGTTTATTATAGGTATTTTTTTTTTAGATTATATTTTTGTTTATTTTTATGACATTTTGGTCTAGGTGAGGTTTACAGGATGCTTCTTCTCCTTTGATGGAGCAGTTAATTTTTTTTCATGATCATGCTATGTTGGTTCTTATTCTTATTATTAGTTTAGTTGGGTTTATTTCTGTTTCTTTGGTTTCTAGAAAATTTAGTGGCCGGTACTTGCTTGAATATCAAGAGGTTGAGGCTATTTGAACTGTTCTTCCTGGTGTTGTTCTTATTTTTTTGGCTTTACCTTCTTTACGTTTGTTGTATCTGTTAGATGAAATTAATGAGAGTGTAATTACATTGAAGGTAGTAGGGCATCAGTGGTACTGGTCTTATGAATATTCTGATTTTCTTGATGTTGAATATGATTCTTATATAATTTCGGAAGAGGACTTAGATTTGGGAGATTATCGTCTTTTGGAGGTAGATCATCGTGTTGTAGTTCCTTTTTGTGTTGATGTTCGTGTGTTGGTAACTGCTGCCGATGTTTTACATTCTTGGACTGTTCCTTCTTTGGGAGTTAAGGCGGATGCAGTTCCTGGTCGATTAAATCAGTTGAGTTTTTATTGTTCTCGCTCTGGGGTTTTTTATGGTCAGCGTTCTGAGATTTGTGGTGCTAATCACTCTTTTATGCCTATTGTTGTTGAGTCTTTAAATATTTCTGATTTTATTAGATGAGTTAAAAGGGTGAGTCTTTAAGGAGTTAGTTTAAAAAAAAATGTGAGTTTGTCATTCTCTTGATGCTAAGTTTTGAGTACTTTTTGGTGCCTCAAATTTCTCCTATGAGTTGAATTATTATTCCTTTTTTTTTTGTTTTTTTTATTGTTATATTTTTAGTTTTTGTTTGGTGGGGTTATTGTAAATTTTATTTTGTGAGTGCTAATTATTTGGGTTTTAAAAATAATTTGGTTTTAAATTTGTGGAAGTGATAGTTATTATGTTAAGGGATATTTTTTCTTCTTTTGATGAACAGAATGGTAATTTGGTTAATTTTATTTTTATTTGATTTTTTAGTCTTTTTTTTATTTTTTTTTTTTGTTTTTTTTGGGTTAAAGGTTCTCGTTTATCTATTTTTGTTGATTTCTTTTTTTATGTTTGGAGGCAGGTTCTTCAAAGATTTGGTTTTTTTATTCGTGGTTTTTCTTATTTTATTATTTCTTTTTTTTTTTTATTGGTGTTTTTAAATTTTATGGGTTTGGTTCCTTATGTTTTTAGAGTTACGAGTCATTTAATTTTTACTTTTTCTTTGGGGATTGTTTTGTGGTTAGGTCTTCTTCTTTCTAGTTTTTTTTGATCTTCAATTTCTTTTTTTTCTCATTTTTTACCATCTGGAGCTCCTTCTGTTTTAAATCCTTTTTTGGTTTTGGTTGAGACTGTTAGAGTGGGGGTTCGTCCAATTACTTTATCAGTTCGTTTGGCTGCTAATATGGGGGCTGGTCATATTGTTATTGGTTTGGTGGGTACTTATTTAGTTGGTTCTTTTTTTTCTTTTTCTTTAACTTCTGGTTTTTTTTTATTTTTTGTTGAGAGTTTTTATTTTATTTTTGAGTTTGGTATTTGTTTGATTCAGGCTTATATTTTTTCACTTTTGCTTATTTTGTATTCAGATGAGCATTCTAAATAGCTTTATAGTTGATGTACAATGTTTAACTGCAGATTAAAAGGAGTTTTTTACTAGAGTTTAATAAAATAAGCTAAATTAAGCTGTTGGGTTCATACCTCAAAAATGAGATTTCTCTTTTATTATTTTTGGCTTTGGATAAATTTTTGTTTTTTCTAAGATTTACATGAGAGTTTATGCTTTCTAACTTTGGTTTTTATTCTTAATGAAGATTTAGTGAAAGTAGCTTCAGTAAAAAATTTTAAATTATTAATTATTATTAGATTTATTTATAGAAAATAGGCGGAGCAAATTGTGTGCCAGCTGCTGCGGTTATACACATTCTTCTTATAAAAATTTTTGGGTAAAAAAAAGTTTGTGGGAAAGTTAGAATTATTTTTTTGTTTATTGGTAAAATGAAAATTTTTTTTTTTTCTGTTCTGATTTTTTTTTATTGCTTTAAAATTTTAGGTTGAAACTGGGATTAGATACCCCATTATTTTAAAATTGAATTTTTTTTCCTAGGTATTAAGTATTTTGAAACCTAAAAAGCTTGGCGGTTCTTTATATTCGTTTAGGGGAGCTTGTTCTGTTATTGATAATCCTCGATTTAATTAACTTTTTCTATATATTTGTATACTTCTGTCGTAAGCTAACCTTTTATAGGTTTTAAGTTGGCTTTAAAATTTTTTTGTTTGTACGTCAAGTCAAAGTGCAGTTTATGAAAAAGAAGAAATGAGCTACGATTAATAGTTTTTGGATTAAGTTTTTGAATTCTTATGAAAATGGACTTAATAGTATTTAAGATTAGAGAGTTTTGGAGAAAAGGATTTGAAGAGTGCACAAATCGCCCGTCGCTCTTTCTGATAAGAAAGATAAGTCGTAACATAGTAGTAGTAATGGAAGTTGTTGCTAGTTTCTAGAAAAAGCATAAGTGGAATGTATCTCATTTACATTGAGAAGATGAATTAGTTTTCTTTCTTGAAGTTTTTTTTTTTTTGGTTTGTTGTTTTTACGAAATATTGTTTGTTTTAGTGGAATAATTTTGTTATGGTTTTACTGTGAAGGATGCTCATCTTTTTTTAAGGTTTTTTAGTTTTAATTACCTTTTGTATCATGGTTTAACTAAGATAAATTTTTATATTTTTTCTAGAAAAGAGAGGATACCTTCTTTATGCTTGGAGCTTAGAATTAATTGTTTAATAAATTTTTTTATAAGAGAAGGTTGTAATGAGATGTTTCGTCTTTCTTTATAGCTAGTTAACTCATTAAACTTTTTAGAGTTTTTTTAAAGGGGTAATTTCTTTAAATTAGAAGAATTAAAGATTTAAATTTAATTTTAGGATTAATAGTTTCTTTTAACAAAAAATGTTTAATAACTAATTAATTATTTTTTAGTTTTCTTTTTTTTGGGTTATTTTATTTATTTTTTTTTTGAATTTTAGAATGTTAAAATTAGTATTTATTTTTTTCTTTTTTTATGAACTCGGCAAAATAAAGTTCGACTGTTTTCAAAAACATAGTTTCTTGAATTTTTATTAGAAATAGTTTCTGCTCAATGATTTTAAATAGCCGCAGTAATTTGACTGTGCAAAGGTAGCGTAATCATTTGCTCTATAATTGAGGGCTGGAATGAATGGATTAACGAGGCTTTATCTTTATTAAGAAAGTTAAAAGAAATTTCTTTAAAAGTGAAGAAGCTTTTATTTTTTTAGGGGACAAGAAGWCCCTATTGAGCTTTACTAATTGTTTGATTATTTTTTTTAATTAGCTTGGTTGGGGCGACCTAGGAAGAAAGATCTTCCTTTTATTTATTTTGATCCAAGGATTTTGATTGAAAGAGTAAGTTACCATAGGGATAACAGCGTTATTTTTTTTGTGAGTTCTTATTAAAAAAAAAGATTGCGACCTCGATGTTGACTTATTTTTTCCTAAAGGTGTAGTAGCTTTAAGGGTAGGTCTGTTCGACCTTTAAAATGATACGTGAGTTGAGTTCAGACCGGCGTGAGCCAGGTTGGTTTCTATCTTTTATTTTTTATTAGGTTTCTTAGTACGAAAGGATTGGAGATTATTTTTTAAGTTTGGCAGAAAAATGTGTTTGTTTTAGGAACAAAATATATGAGTATATTTCATAACTTGTATCAAATTAAAATGGCAGAAAAGTGCATTAGATTTAAGCTCTAAATATGGGAGTATTCCTTTTTGATAGTGAGATTTTTTTTTGATATTTTGATTAATGATGTTTGTTTACTTTTGGCTGTAGCTTTTTTTACTTTGTTAGAGCGAAAAATTTTAGGGTATATTCAGTTGCGGAAGGGGCCTAATAAGGTTGGATTTTTAGGTTTGTTTCAACCTTTTGCTGATGCTATTAAGTTATTTACTAAGGAGCGTGTGAGATTATATTCTGTAAATTATTTTTTTTATTTAGTTTCTCCGATTTTTAGGTTATTTTTGTGCTTAGTTCTTTGGGTTCTTATTCCTTCTTGAAATAGTAGATTTATTTTTTGTACTTTTGGAATTTTTTTGTTTTTGTGTATTTCTAGCTTAAGAGTTTATTCTACTTTGTTTGCTGGATGATCTTCAAATTCTAAGTATGCTCTTCTTGGGGCTTTGCGGGCTGTAGCTCAGACTATTTCTTACGAGGTTAGTATAGTTTTGGTTTTATTGAGTGGTTTATTTTTGTTAGGGAGATTTTCTTTTTTTTATTTTGGATGATTTCAGTATGAATTTTTTCTTTTTTTGATTATCTTTCCAGTAAGTTTTATTTGATTTATTACTGTGTTGGCGGAAACTAATCGTGCTCCTTTTGATTTTGCTGAAGGAGAGTCGGAGTTAGTTTCTGGTTTTAATGTTGAGTATGGTGGTGGAGCTTTTGCTCTTCTTTTTTTGGCAGAATATGGAAGAATTATTGTAATAAGGGTTTTAACTTCTGTTGTATTTTTTGGGGGGGTTGGTTATTTTTTATTTTCTTGTTTTTTAGGGAGTTTAGTAAGTTTTGTTTTTTTGTGGGTTCGAGGAAGTTTTCCTCGTATGCGTTATGATCGATTAATGTCTCTTACGTGAAAGTGTTTTTTGCCTTTTAGTTTATTTCATTTGTTTTTCAGTTTTAGTATTTGTTGAATTTTTTAGGAT